AGTAAGCATAAGCAGTTCTTATTGTATCGGCCTCAAAACTTCGCTAATTGATCTTTACGGTGCTTCCTCTATCAATTAGATCCTTTATCCATAGAATCTAGTATATAGGCCGTACTTATTTCTTCCTATTTCGGCTCGTATGAAGTCTCTTTCTTTGCTACAGCTGATAAAAATCGTTGCTTTTGACAATGCATATGTAGAAAGCCCGTTTTGTTTCTAGTATTTACTAGAAGATTTGATCTTTCTTTCCTTCTTTCTATAGTGGAGATAGTCGCACGTAATGACAGATCACGGCCATATTATTAAAAGCTTGTGGTAAGAATGGGTTTCGTTCGAGTGCCCGGAAATAATATTCCAAAGCCTTCGTATGTTCTCCGTTGCTTGTGTGGATAAGTCCTATGTTATAGAGTATATAACTTCGATCGTAGGGATCAATTTCTGGTCGCGTAGCTTCATAATAATTTTGTAAAGCTTCCGCATAATTTCCTTCGGATTGAGCCGACATCCGTTACGGTCGTTCAGTTCATTCTATTCAAAGAATCTCCGTTCCAGAACCGTACGCGAGATTTTCATCTCATACGGCTCCTCCCTTCTGTGCATAGTAAGAGGGGGAGAATAGTCCATGGAATCAAAAAAGATTGAAATACTCTTATTATGAACTGAAAGGGGCTGGTCTTTTTACAAGAAATCCCTAGCTAGCCTTACTGCAAGAGGTTTGTCCTTTCTTAACACCAAGGGTGTTGTTGCTAGGTCGAAATGGTAACTCCAACAATTTCTTTGTCCTCAACGCCCTCTATTCTATTTCCAGGAATTAGTCACTTCAACGATCTTCGATGGTTATACGGGTATCCAAGGTGCGAACGAGATGGGTGTTTGTTGTCCCAACCATTCTTCTCAGTCCCGATCCCGATAAGGAAAGGGGGTAATTTATAACAAAGTTTTCGTGTTGTTGATTCCTAGGTGTAGTGTTTCTTCCTCTATGCGGCCTATTGGTACTAGTGGAATAGTATTGACCTGCAATACAGAACCTATAGGTGTAACCTTTCGCTCAATACTAGAATCGACAGTTGAAGCATCTGAGGCTGCATCAATCGGGGATACACGACAGAAGGAATTGTTCTATCTCCAAACTAACTTCACCTTCATCAAGCGTAGGTTTCTTTCAAGAATCTTTTTTCTTTGTATCCCGAATCATGTCTCTTTCTCATAAGACTGAGATCGGTAAATAAAGAAAAAAATCAAATCGCACCATCTCTGTAATAGGTAAATGCCTCCCTTTCTCTTGAAGTTGTCGGAATTATTCGTAATAAGATATTGGCTATAATTGAAGAGGTTTTATCAAAAAAATTTCCATTTATCCGAGATCTAGGCATAGTTAACAATCCATTCGAGAATTCTTCTCATTACCCTTCGAGGGAAAATGATTCCACAAACAAAGGAATTGTACAGTACGAAATCACATAAAAACGGACTAATTAAAAAAAAAAAAGATGTGGACCTTCCACTCAAATTGTCCCTTTTGGACAGGGATAGATAGGAAATATTTGAATCCTATTGGATTTCATTCCAATTGAGTAGTATACCCCTTATTACTACTATATTTATCGAAGTTGAGGAATCAAGGAATTTTTCCTACATATTCTGAGAACTCGAGAAGTTTTTTTATCCCTCGAGTCTTCGAAGATCTTTCTTTGCTTTGACGAGAAGTTTTCTATTGAGAATTTCATTAATTGGTCGTACCTGTATTGGAGTAATATGAATGACTCGATATTCACTCGGTTTCTGGGCAAGAATCCGAAGATTCTGTAGGAGAGATGGCCGAGTGGTTCAAGGCGTAGCATTGGAACTGCTATGTAGACTTTTGTTTACCGAGGGTTCGAATCCCTCTCTTTCCGTACCTTCACCTAATTCACCAGGGTTACCAACCGCAATGTATTAAATCAAATAACTATTATTGATACCATTATTCCAAGAGTAAGACCTTTATTTGATAGAGATTCTTCCTAACTAATTACTGCGGTACGGAAATACCAATACCGACCAGAAAGAGTCGAAAGAGATGAAAATCTCACTACCGACCCATTTGTGATATGTGAATGGGAGACAAATCCGGATGAAACCCCCTTTTACTTGACTTTTGCGAAAAAGGGGGGGACAAAATTGTCCGAAGCTTTGTTATTTTAGTTAGGTTTAGGTCTGACGGGAATAATATTCTACGACTAGTAACTCTTTGATTTTCAAACCGACCCATTTCCTATCTATTATTTGATTTACTAATCCTTTATATTGGGATGAGTGAAAAGTCAAATGTTTTGCCGATTTCTTGCGGGGGGATGAATCAATATGATTTTGAATCAGAGCTCTGGATCTTTGTTCATCCCTCGTAGTAATAATATCTCGGGGTTTGCAGCGATAACTCGGAATATCTACTATACGACCATTAACTAAAATATGTCTATGGTTAACTAACTGCCTGGCCCCGGGAATGGTCGAAGCCATACCCAACCGAAAAAGGATGTTATCCAAACGCATCTCAAGTAGTTGTAGTAAAACCCGACCTGTTGACCCTTTAGTTTTTCCAGCGATATGAACATATCTAAGTAATTGTCGCTCTGTCAGACCATAATGAAAACGCAATTTTTGTTTTTCTTGTAGACGAATACAATATTGAGATTTTTTCCTGAAATGCGATTTCTTTCTTCTAAGATGACTTCCGGGTCGAGGTCTTTTACTAGTTAGTCCCGGTAAAGCCCCCAGACGGCGTATTTTTTTGAAACGAGGTCCTCGGTAACGAGACATAAAGACTCCTTTTTTTCTTTTTTTATTGAAATTTCATTTTATAGAATAAACCTAGATTCAGGCTGAACTAAACGATAAACGAAGATAAATCTACTGAAGTGAAATACTACAAAGAAGAATGAGATGAATCGGATCAATATCGGGATTGCTTTGTATATATGTATGTATATATACATATGTATATATATACATTTAAGGAGGAAGTTAAAGATCCGTTTCTCGATTTGTTCTGTCGAGATTTAACTGCCCCAATCCGTTTTTTATTCATAGTTGGAAGTTCCCGCGACATAATAGATCGGTGATCTTGTAAAAGAAAAAAGGTAGGAGTCCTTTCAATATTCCTTGATCTCAAGGAAATACTATCAATCATGGAAAAAATCGGACAAATAGAGAAAAGCCAGCTATCGGAGTCGAACCGATGACCATCGCATTACAAATGCGATGCTCTAACCTCTGAGCTAAGCGGGCTCGCATAACAGAAACAGTGCATAGGAATTCGGTCAACTACCGGGACCCTTACTATCATTAATTATTCATTAATTCTTAATTTAATAATTATCATTAAGTATTAACTAAACTACTAGTGACTTAACTACTATTAACTATAAAATTATGAATAGTCAATTCATATGAATTGAAATTGCCAATTCATATGAATTTCATAGAATTCTATGAAATCCAATATGGTTAATTAATATCATAAGAAGCTTCTTATATAGTTTATATGTCTTATAATATGGTTAATTAATATCATAAGAAGCTTCTTATATAGTTTATATGTCTTATATAGTTAAGAATAGATAGCAAATATCTATTTCAGAATGGATGAAAGATAATATCTATAGACCTATATTAGTATTAGAAATTTCTATTTCTTTTCTTTGATTTGATTTCGAATTTCTTTCCTTTTGAATTGAATTCAAAATGCAAAATAAAATATTAGACTCTAACTATATTAGTTAGAATTAGTTATAACGGATTCTATATTCTAATCCTATTCGAATTAAAGCGAATCGGTCCTAAGGAAAGGATAAGATACAATCCAGATCATAATGAGATCCTCCCACGATTTCATTCGGAAAGAGGGGAGATAGAACGAAAAAAAAAAAAGAGAAAAGAATCAATATCGACCGTTCCAGTATTCCAAATCGAGCAGGAAAAATGAGAGGGAGAGAGACATGTATATGTGGGATATATCCATCCATATTGAATTGTGGATACATCAATGATAGAATCATTTCTGATTGGATCAGGTTCCCCCATAGAGATGAAAGAAGATGGGTAAGAAATAGAAGCAGACACTGATTTTATATAGAAATCAGTATCTAACGAATTCTATGGTTCCAACATAAATGAAAGAGGGGGGATCGCAATGATTTCTCGGGGGGGATATGGCGGAATTGGTAGACGCTACGGACTTGATTGGATTGAGCCTTGGTATGGAAACCTACTAAGTGAGAACTTCCAAATTCAGAGAAACCCTGGAATTAAAAATGGGCAATCCTGAGCCAAATCCTGTGTTCAGAAAACAAGGTTCAGAAAGCGAGAATCAAAAACCTAAAAAGGATAGGTGCAGAGACTCGATGGAAGCTGTTCTAACAAATAGAGTTGACTGGATTGGTAGGGGAATTCTTTCCTTCTATCCAAACGGCAGAAAGGATGACCTTGTATACGTACGTATACATACTGAAACATCAAACGATTAATCACGACTCGAATCAGTATTTTTTTATATGAAAAATTTCAGAATAGAAGGATTGTGAATTGATTCCAAGTTGAAGGAAGAATCGAATATTCAGAGATCAAATCATTCATTCCCGAGTCTAATAGATCTTTTGAAGAACTGATTAATCGGACGAGAATAAAGATAGAGTCCCATTCTACATGTCAATACAGACAATAATGAAATTTATAGTAAGAGGAAAATCCGTCGACTTTAAAAATCGTGAGGGTTCAAGTCCCTCTATCCCCAATAAAAAAGGCCCATTTTCCCCCCCAACCATTTATCCCTCTTTTTTGTCAGTTCTTCAAAATTCGTTATGTTTCTCATTCACTCTACTCTTTCACAAATGGGCCCGACCAGAAATGTTTCTCTCTTATCACAAGTTTTGTGATAGATATGATGTACGTACAAATGAACAGATTATGAATGGGCTGGGCAAGGAATCTCCACTATTGAATCATTCACAGTAATATCATTA